TTGACTCTGCTCAAAAAACGACAGGATTGACTGACGCTGTTCAAACAGGTACAGGTCAACTAAACGGTATTCCGGTAGCCCTTGGGGTTATGGATTTTCAGTTTATGGGGGGTAGTATGGGATCCGTAGTAGGCGAAAAAATAACTCGTTTGATCGAGTATGCTACCAATCAATGTTTACCTCTTATTTTAGTGTGTTCTTCCGGAGGAGCACGAATGCAAGAAGGAAGTTTAAGTTTGATGCAAATGGCTAAAATTTCTTCGGTTTTATGTGATTATCAATCAAGTAAAAAGTTATTCTATATATCAATTCTTACATCTCCTACTACCGGTGGGGTGACAGCTAGTTTTGGTATGTTGGGGGATATCATTATTGCCGAACCCTATGCCTATATTGCATTTGCGGGTAAAAGAGTAATTGAACAAACATTGAAAAAAGCCGTGCCTGAAGGTTCACAAGCGGCTGAATCTTTATTACGTAAGGGCTTATTGGATGCAATTGTACCACGTAATCCTTTAAAAAGTGTTCTGAGTGAGTTATTTCAGCTCCATGCTTTTTTTCCTTTGAACAAAAATTAAATCAAATACAACAGTTAGTTTAGCAGAATTAAATGAAAACCCTGAAAAATTCATTTTTCTTTCGAATCATTTTTTATCGATAGATATTCTTGTTTACTACTCAGTAAACCTCTATCAACAAGAATCAACAAGATAAAAAGTGCATTTTTGCTTTCGGGAAGTTCAAATTAGACTAGACAAATAAAACAAAGTTCATTTTCGTCTCTTGCTTGCAGATGTATAGATAATTCAAATAGAGATATATACAGATCTATAGAGAGTCTTCCATCTTTTTGCATTTCCAAAAAATTCCCTGTTGTTGGATCAGAGTCTAATCAATTTTGTATAAATTTGTAATGGAATAAAATTTTTTGTTTATTAATGACTATTAGAAGACAAAAAGAACAAAAAGAATAATAACTCTAACAAGGGGATTATGATACATCTATGTTTATTTTGAAAGATGAATAAGTCCATTTATTTTGTTTGGGGTTTCTTGTACCTATTTTTTTATTCTATTAGGTTCTATTCTATATATTTCTATTAGGTTGTATATTAGTATTAGATATATATTTACTAAAAGATACTTAGTATAATTATATAATATATATAATAGAAATAATAAAAATACAAGATATTCTAAGATATCTTTAGAATTCAGAATATAACAATAACAGGTACAAATATTAAATTGAGGTACCCATTTTATGACAACTTTCAATAACTTACCCTCTATTTTTGTGCCTTTAGTAGGCCTAGTCTTTCCGGCACTTGCAATGGCTTCGTTATTTCTTCATATTCAAAAAAATAAGATTTTTTAGATCGGATGAAACCTAATCGTATCACTCCTTTTTTATTTTAAAAACTTCGATTTGATAAGACCCATTTGGTAGAATATTGTCTAACACATAGATTCCTACAAACATAACTAAAAAACGCTCTTATGCATGTGTCAACGTATTATATGGGTAAAAAATTTGCGCTCTTTTGAAAAATGGAGCATCATCGGGCCTATGTATGAAATTCACGTCAATATACGTATTTATTTGTATGTATATAGTTATAGGGGATCATATAAAGGAAGGAGATGTTAGTATTTTAGATATAAACAATTCAATGAATTACTCCTAAGGTAAAGGTTCACAACAAAATAGTTGATGAGAGTTACTTTGAAAACAAAAAAAGGAAAGTCATATTTTCTCAATTTCAAAAAATTTTATAACTGGATCTAATATATATGAGTTGGCGATCAGAATCTATATGGATAGAATTTATAACGGGATCTCGAAAAACAAGTAATTTCTGCTGGGCCTTTATCCTATTTTTAGGTTCATTAGGATTCTTATTGGTTGGAACTTCCAGTTATCTTGGTAGAAATTTTATATCGTTATTTGCTGCGTCTCAGCAAATCATTTTTTTTCCACAAGGGCTTGTGATGTCTTTCTATGGGATCGCGGGTCTCTTTATTAGTTGCTATTTGTGGTGCACTATTTTGTGGAATGTGGGTAGTGGTTATGATCTTTTCGACAGAAAAGAAGGAATAGTGCGTATTTTTCGTTGGGGATTTCCTGGAAAAAGTCGTCGCATCTTTTTACGATTCCTTATGAATGATATTCAGTCCATCAGAATAGAAGTTAAAGAGGGTGTTTCTGCTCGGCGTATCCTTTATATGGAAATTCGAGGTCAAGGGGCTATTCCTTTAATTCGTACTGATGAGAATTTTACTACACGAGAAATTGAGGAAAAAGCTGCTGAATTGGCTTACTTCTTGCGTGTACCAATTGAAGTCTTTTGAAATTAATGAATTTTAAAAGACTAAATGATCCGGATGCTCCGGCAGTAGGAAGAAAAACTAAAGAATTTTTTTCTTTTTTTTTTTTTTTTCAATTGAACATTCATCTATTCTTTTATGCTCGTTTTTTTTTGATATATTTGATAGAAAAGGAGTTTCTTCGTCTCGAAAATCAAATAATATTTTTTATGTGAAAAAGTTCTTTTAGTATTGATCGAAAAAAAGGGGGAATAACATCCTGGAAACCCAATTTTTCTTGATTCAAATTGTAAGTGTATTCTGCGTCTATTTCTGTATTCTTTCTAGATTTAAAGCAAAGACTCAGTATTGAATCAAAAGAAAAAGAGAAAATGGATTCATAGGCTCAATAAATTTTATTCGAATTAGAATAGAAACTCATGTTCGATAGAAATAAATCAACAAATGAGGTAGGTTCATTAACAATTCACAGATTCCAAATGGCAAAAAAGAAAGCATTCAGTCCTTTTTTTTATTTTACATCTATAGTCTTTTTGCCCTGGTTGATCTCTCTCTGCTGTAATAAAAGTTTGAAAACTTGGATTACTAATTGGTGGAATACTAGACAATGCGAAACTTTTTTGAATGATATTCAAGAAAAAAGTGTTCTAGAAAAATTCATACAATTAGAGGAACTATTCCAGCTGGATGAAATGATAAAGGAATACCCAGAAACCGATTTACAACAATTTCGTCTAGGAATCCACAAGGAAACGATCCAATTCATCAAGATACACAATGAGTATCGTATCCATACAATCTTGCACTTCTCGACAAATCTAATATCTTTCGTTATTCTAAGTGGTTATTCCTTTTGGAGTAAGGAAAAGCTTTTTATTCTAAATTCTTGGGTTCAAGAATTCCTATATAATTTAAGTGATACAATTAAAGCTTTTTCGATTCTTTTATTAACTGATTTATGTATCGGATTTCATTCGCCTCACGGTTGGGAACTAATGATTGGTTATATTTATAAAGATTTTGGGTTTGCTCATTATGAGCAAATTTTATCTGGTCTAGTTTCTACCTTTCCAGTCATTCTTGATACAATTTTTAAATATTGGATCTTTCGTTATTTAAATCGTGTATCTCCGTCACTTGTAGTGATTTATCATGCAATAAATGACTAAAAAATGATTCACTGATCCAATTCCACTTTATACATCAAAACCAAATCAAAGTCGTATTTACTTTACTCTTTTTACCCATGAGGGATTTCTTGTATATTTCACGAAAAAAAAATGATTTTTTCAGTAAATGTAAATAGCAGAATTGTGGCTAGGGAAGTATATTATCGACCTACCGAACTTTATTGTAGAAATTTTCGAGATAAATGATTGGACCATGCAAACTAGAAATACTTTTTCTCGAATAAGGGAAGAGATTACTCGCTCCATAGCTGTCTCACTCATGATATATATAATAACTTGGGCATCCATTTCAAGTGCATATCCGATTTTTGCCCAGCAGAATTATGAAAATCCACGAGAGGCAACTGGGCGTATTGTATGTGCCAATTGCCATTTAGCTAATAAGCCCGTGGATATTGAGGTTCCACAAGCGGTACTTCCTGATACTGTATTTGAAGCAGTTGTTAAAATTCCTTATGATATGCAACTAAAACAAGTTCTAGCTAATGGTAAAAAAGGAGCTTTGAATGTGGGAGCTGTTCTTATTTTACCGGAGGGGTTTGAATTAGCCCCCTCCGATCGTATTTCACCCGAGATGAAAGAAAAGATAGGAAATCTGTCTTTTCAGAATTATCGCCCCAATAAAAAAAATATTCTTGTGATAGGTCCTGTTCCTGGTCAAAAATATAGTGAAATAACCTTTCCTATTCTTGCCCCAGACCCTGCTACTAATAAAGATGTTCACTTCTTAAAATATCCTATATACGTAGGTGGAAACAGGGGACGGGGTCAGATTTATCCTGATGGTAGCAAAAGTAACAATACAGTTTATAATGCTACGGCAGGAGGGATAATAAGCAAAATTTTACGAAAAGAAAAAGGGGGATACGAAATAACCATAGTGGATACATCGAATGAACGCCAAGTGATTGATATTATCCCTCGAGGCCTAGAACTTCTTGTTTCAGAGGGCGAATCCATTAAACTCGATCAACCATTAACGAGTAATCCTAATGTGGGTGGATTTGGTCAGGGGGATGCGGAAATAGTACTTCAAGATCCGTTACGTGTCCAAGGCCTTTTGTTCTTCTTAGGATCGGTTGTTTTGGCACAAATCTTTTTGGTTCTTAAAAAGAAACAGTTTGAGAAGGTTCAATTATCCGAAATGAATTTTTAGATCTGTCTATTTAGCTTTATCAAATTCGTAAAAAAGAACCAAAAAAATTCTTGTTCAAAATTTTGTCGGGTCAAAAAAATTATGAAAAGCCTTTTGCCTCTCTTTAGATTTTCTATCCCTTTTCGACCAGCTGTCAGGAATTACGTGTATCATAGTCCTAATCCTAGTATGTATATTGAGAAGAATTCACTTTACCCCCTTTTCGTTATTTTTCAATACAAATTTGAAAAATGGGAGGGGGTGTGATGTAACTCTATCGTTATTGAACAATTGAAATTGATAGAATGTATCAATAATCAAGAGTTTTTTTCTATTAGAATGGAAAA